CGGACTCTATTATGGATTTCTGACCACATTCTCCATAGGGCCCTCTTATCTCTTCCTTCTCCGAGCTCGGGTTATGGAAGAAGGAACCGAGAAGGAGGTATCAGCAACAACTGGTTTTATTACGGGGCAGCTCATGATGTTCATATCGATCTATTATGCGCCTCTGCATCTAGCATTGGGTAGACCTCATACAATAACTGTCCTAGTTCTACCGTATCTTTTGTTTCATTTCTTCTGGAACAATCACAAAAACTTTTTTTATTATGGATCTACTACCAGAAATTCAATGCGTAATCTCAGCATTCAATGTGTATTCCTGAATAATCTAATTTTTCAATTATTCAACCATTTCATTTTACCAAGTTCAACGTTAGCCAGATTAGTCAACATTTATATGTTTCGATGCAACAACAAGATGTTATTTGTAACAAGTAGTTTTGTTGGTTGGTTAATTGGTCACATTTTATTCATGAAATGGGTTGGATTGGTATTATTCTGGATACGGCAAAATCATTCGATTCGATCTAATAAGTACCTTGTGTCAGAATTGAGAAATTCTATGGCTCGAATCTTTAGTATTCTCTTATTTATCACCTGTGTCTACTATTTAGGCAGAATGCCGTCGCCTATTGTCACTAAGAAACTGAAAGAAACCTCAGAAACGGAAGAAAGGGGAGAAAGAAAGGAAGAAAGCGATGTAGAAACAACTTACGAAACGAAGAAGACTAAACAGGAACAAGAGGGATCCACCGAACAAGACAAAGATAACCCAGTTTACGAAGATTCTTATCTTGATACCCATCAAGATAATTGGGTATTGGGAAAACTTAAAGAAGAGAAAAATGAAAAAACTTATTTCTGGTTTGAAAAACCTATTGTCACTTTTCTTTTCGATTATAAACGATGGAATCGCCCGTTGAGATATATAAAAAATGATCAATTTGAAAATGCTGTACGAAACGAAATGTCACAATATTTTTTTTATATATGCCCAAGTGATGGAAAACAAATAATATCTTTTACATATCCGCCCAGTTTATCGACTTTTTCAGAAATGATAGAACGGAAAATTTCTTTGTACACGACAGAAAAACTATCTCACGAGAACCAGTATAATTATTGGGTTTATACCAATAAACAAAAAAAATACAACTTAAACAATGAATTGATAAGTCGAATAAAAATTCTAGAACTAGAAAAAGAGAAGGGATCTCTTGCTTTAGATATGCTAGAAAAAAGGACTAGATTATGCGATGATGAAAATGAACAAGAATACTTGCCAAAAATGTATGATCCTTTTTTGAACGGACCTCATCGAGGAACAATAAAAAAATTTGATTCACGTGCAATCATGAATAATTTAATAACTTCAACAAAAGATACCGTAGAAATGTTTTGGATAAATAAGATTCATGGTCTATTTCATAAAGATTCTAGAGAATTTGAACATCAAAAGAATAAGTTTGACTTTGGCGGGGAATTTTTATTGAATTTCATTGGGTTAACCTCAATCGAAAAATTTTCTTTTAAACGCACGCAAGGAATTGATTCAGAAAGTCAAGCAAAATCTTTTAAATTTGTATTCGATATAATTACAACCGATCCAAACGATCTAACAAGAATTAGAAAGAAATCCATTGGAATGGAAGAAATAAGTAAAAAGGTTTCTCGGTGGTCATACAAATTGACAGACGATTTGGAAGAAGAGGAAGAAGAAGATGAAGAAGAATCGGCGGAGGATCCTGAAATTCGTTCAAGAAAAGGCAAACGCGTGGTAATTTATACTGATAATGATCAAAGTACTAATTCCAGGGCTAGTAATAATACTACTAGTAATACTAACACTTGTGATGAAGAAGAGGAGGTGGCTTTGATACGTTATTCACAACAATCAGATTTTCACCGCGGTATAATCAAAGGATCCATGCGTGCTCAAAGACGTAAAACAGTTACTTGGGAAATATTTCAAGCAAATGTACATTCTCCACTTTTTTTGGATCGAATAGACAAAACATTTTTTTTTTCGTTTTTTGATATCTCTGAAACGATTAATCTAGTTTTTAGGAATTGGGTAGGGGAAACCCCAGAATTGCAAATTTCTTATTTTGATGAGGAGGAAGAGACAAAAGAAAAGGAGAAAACAAATGAAGAGAAAGAAGAGGAAAATGAACGAATAGCAATATCAGAAGCTTGGGATACTTTTATATTTACTCAAGCAATAAGGGGTTTCATGTTAGTAACCCAATCTTTTCTTAGAAAATACGTTATATTGCCCTTATTGATAATAGCTAAAAATATTGGACGTATGTTATTATTGCAATTCCCAGAGTGGTACGAGGATTTGAAGGAATGGAATAGAGAAATGCATGTTAAATGTACCTATAATGGTGTTCAATTATCAGAAACAGAATTTCCCCAAAATTGGTTAACAGATGGTATTCAAATAAAGATTCTATTTCCTTTCTGTCTGAAACCTTGGCGAAGATCTAAGATACGATCTCATCATAGAGATCAGCAAATGACTAAAAAAGAGAAAAAAGATAATTTTAGTTTTTTAACAGTCTGGGGAAGGGAAGCAGAACTACCTTTTGGGTCTCCCCGAAAACGACCTTCTTTCTTTGAACCCATTTTAAAAGAACTCGAAAAAAAAATGATAAAAGTGAAAAAGAAAATTTTTCAAGTTATAAGGGTTTTCAAAGAAAGAAAAAAGCGGTTTCTAAAAGTTTCAAAAGAAAAAACAAGGTGGGTCGCCAAAATAGTTCTAGTTATAAACCTAATAATGAAAGAACTTGAAAAAAGAAACCCCTTTTTCTTGTTGAAATTGAGGAAGGTGGAAGTATATGAATCGAATGAAAACAGAAAAGATTCCAATATAAATAATAAGATTATCTGCGAATCGACCATTCGCATTCGATCCACGAGTTGTGTAAATGAAAATTATTTACTCACAGAAACAAAAATGAAAGATCTTGCTAATAAGACAACCACAATTAGGACTCAAATAGAAGGAATCACAAAAGACAAGAAAAAAAAAGTTCTAACTTGTGATGATAAAAGATCGGAATCACAGAAGGATTTTTGGCAAAAATGCAAAAGAAAAAATATCCGATTAATATGCAAATCGTATTTTTTTATGAAATCCTTCATTGAAAAAATATACACGGATATATTACTATGTATCATTAAGATTCCAAGGATCAATGCACAACTTTTCTTTGAATCAATAAAAAAAATCATCAATAAATCCATTTTCAACGACGAAACGAATCAAGAAGGAATTGAGAACACAAATCAAAATACAATGAACTTTATTTCTACTATAAAAAAGTCGTTTTCTAATACTAACATTAATAATAATTCTAATATTTATTGTGACTTATCTTCCTTGTCTCAAGCATATGTATTTTACAAATTATCACAAAATCAATTACTTAACAAGTATCATTTGAGATCTGTACTTCAACATCACGGCACCTATTCTTTTCTTAAGGATATAATCAAGAATTATTGTACGACACGAGGAATATTTTATTCCAAATCGAGACATAAGAAAATTGATAAGTATGGAATGAATAAATGGAAAATTTGGTTAAGGGGTCATTATCAATACAATTTATCTCAGACTAAATGGTCTCACTTAGTAGCGAAAAAGTGGCGAAATAGAGTCAATCAATGTCGTATGATTCAAAAGAAAAACTCAATGAAATTGGATTTATATAAAAAAGAAAAAGACCAATTAATTCATTACATGAAACAAAATTACTATGCGGTGGATTCGTTGATGAGTCAAAAAGTCAAATTGAAAAAGCATTACGGATATGATCTTTTATCATATAAATATTTAAATTATGTGGATAGTAAGGACTCTTATATTTATGGATCAGCATTACAAGTAGAGGACAAAAAAATTCCATATAATTTCAATACACCGAAACCCGAATCATTTTATGGATTGATAAGTATAGCTATTAGTTATTATTTAGAAAAAGGATCTATTATTGATACAGACAAAAATATGGATAGAAAAATTTTTGATTGGAGAATTCTCCATTTCTGTATTAGAAGTCATATCGATATTGAGACCTGGACCAATACGCATATCGACACCAAGATTCATCAAAATGCTAAAACTAAAAATTCTCAAAAATTTGAAAAAAAAGATCTTTTTTCTTTTACGATTCATCATAAAATCAACCCATCCAATCAAAAAAGAATTTTTTTTGATTGGATGGGAATGAATCAAGAAAAGTTATATCGTACCATATCAAATATAGAACCTTGGTTTTTCCCAGAATTTGTGCTACTTTTTGATGCGTATAAGATTAAACCGTGGATCATACCAATCAAATTACTAATTTTGAATTTCTGTGAAAATATTAGTCAAAGTGAAAAGATCGACGTAAATAAAAAAAAAAATCTTCCTATATTAACTAATAAAAAAGCATATCTTGAATTAGAAAATTCCAACCAAAAAAAAAACGAACAACAAGGTCAAGGAGATCTTGTATCAGATCTACAAAAACAAAAAGAAAAGAAAGATGTAAAAGAAGATTACACGGGAGCAGACATTAAAAAGGGTAGAAAGAAAAAACAATCCAAGAGCAAAAAAGAAGCAGAACTAAATTTTTTCCTAAAAAAATATTTTCTTTTTCAATTAAGATGGGATGACCCCTTGAGTCAAAGAATGATCAATAATATCAAGGTATATTGTCTTCTACTTAGACTGATAGATCCAAAGGAAATTGCTATATCCTCAATTCAAAGAGGAGAAATGCATCCGTATGTAATGTTGATTCAAAAAGACCTAACTCTTACAGAATTGATAAAAAGGGGAATATTTATTATCGAACCAATTCGTCTATCTATTAAAAGAGATAGAAAATATATTATATATCAAACTGTAGGTATTTCATTGGTTGATAAGAATAAGCACCAAATTTTTGAAAAATGCATAATAAAAAATGGATATGTTGATAAAAAGAATTTTGATGGATCCGTTGCACGACACAGCAATACGCTTATGAATAGAAACAAAAATCATTATGATTTCCTTGTTCCTGAAAATATTCTATCCCCCAGATGTCGTAGAGAATTGAGAATTCTAATTTGTTTCAATTCCCGGAATTGGAATGTTGTGGATAATAGAAATTCAATATTTTGCAATCAAAACAACATAAAAAACTGTGGACAATTTTTGAACGAGGAAAAGCATCTTAATACAGATGCAAAAAAATTCATTAAATTCAAATTGTTTATTTGGCCCAATTATCGATTAGAAGATTTAGCTTGTATGAATCGTTACTGGTTTGATACCAATAATGGCAGTCGTTTCAGTATGTCAAGAATACATATGTATCCACGGTTCAGAATCACTTAATAGTATATTTCCTATATATCTATCGCGGAAGATATTTGGTAAATAAAAGCCGAAAAATATATGCATACGCTATGTTACATTCTGGTACATGATACCGATTTAATTACGTATCCATTGGATCTAGTAAGAAATCGACAGAATCCTCTTTTTAGGTAAAAAAAAAAAANTTATTVTCTTCCCTGAATGCATAAATGTATCATCCCTTTCTATCCAAATCAAATTCCAAATTTGATTTGGAATYYKMTTTTTAKGAAANAAAAAAAMARTATATTGTATATGAAGAAATCAAAAATTTTTGTGTATCTAGATTCAAATAACTGGAAATAACTGATATAATAATAATTAAATTATTATTTTTCCTGATCGGTCAAATCCACGAAAAAAATAGAAAAACTTGTTTTTATGGTAAAAAATTCATTCATCTCAGCTATTCGACAAGAAAAAGAAAAAAACTGCGGATCTGTTGAATTTCAAGTATTCAGTTTCACCGATAAGATACGGAGACTTACTTCACATTTGGAATTACATAAAAGAGATTTTTTGTCGCAAAGAGGTCTACGAAAAATTCTGGGAAAACGTCAACGGCTGCTAGATTATTTGTCAAAGAAAAATAGAATACGTTATAAGAAATTGATTGGTCAGTTGGGTATTCGGGAGTCAAAAACTCGTTAATTTTAAGATTGGTTTGGATTTTGTTCTTTAGTTATTAGTTAATAGTAGTTATTAGATTTTTCATTTTGATGAACCTCATTTTGATAAATCCATGGAATAATGAATTAAGGAAAAAAAGATATGACTGTACCGGCTATAAGAAAAGATCTCATGATAGTTAATATGGGTCCTCACCACCCATCAATGCATGGTGTTCTTAGACTGATCGTTACTCTCGATGGTGAAGATGTTATTGACTGTGAACCCGTATTGGGTTATTTACACAGAGGGATGGAAAAAATAGCGGAAAATCGAACAATTATACAATATTTGCCTTATGTAACACGGTGGGATTATTTAGCCACTATGTTCACAGAAGCAATAACAGTAAATGCACCAGAACGATTGGAAAGTGTTCAAGTACCTAAAAGAGCCACTTACATTAGAGTAATTATGCTAGAACTGAGTCGTATAGCTTCTCATTTGTTATGGCTTGGACCTTTTATGGCGGATATCGGTGCACAGACTCCCTTTTTCTATATTTTCAGAGAAAGGGAATTGTTATATGATCTATTCGAAGCCGCTACAGGTATGCGAATGATGCATAATTATTTCCGTATTGGGGGAGTTGCTGCCGATCTACCTTATGGTTGGATAGATAAATGTTTGGATTTCTGCGATTATTCTTTAACGGGAATTGTTGAATATCAAAAACTTATTACGCGGAATCCTATTTTTTTGGAACGAGTTGAAAGAGTGGGCATTATTGGTGGAGAGGAAGCAATAAATTGGGGTTTATCAGGACCGATGCTACGAGCTTCTGGAATCCAATGGGATCTTCGTAAAGTTGATCATTATGAGTGTTATAATAAATTCGATTGGGAAGTCCAATGGCAAAAAGAAGGAGATTCACTAGCTCGTTATTTAGTACGAATCGGTGAAATGAAGGAATCTATAAAAATTATTCAACAGGCTCTAAAAGGAATTCCCGGAGGACCCTATGAGAATTTAGAAGTTCGACGCTTTGATAGAGCAAAAAATCCCGAATGGAATAATTTTGAATATAGATTTATTACTAAAAAACTTTCACCCAATTTTGAATTGTCGAAACAAGAACTTTATGTGAGAGTAGAAGCCCCAAAAGGGGAATTAGGAATTTATTTGATAGGAGATAGTAGTGTTTTCCCCTGGAGATGGAAAATTCGTCCACCCGGTTTCATCAATTTGCAAATTCTCCCTCAACTAGTTAAAAGAATGAAATTGGCTGATATCATGACGATACTAGGTAGTATAGATATCATTATGGGAGAAGTTGATCGTTGAAATGATAATTGATACAACAGAAGTAGAAGTACAAGCTATCAATTCTTTTTCTAGATCGGAATCCTTAAAAGAAGTCTATGGACTCATATGGATCTTTGTTCTTATTTTCACCCTTCTATTGGGAATCACAATAGGGGTACTAGTAATTGTGTGGTTAGAAAGAGAAATATCCGCAGCAATACAACAACGTATTGGGCCTGAATATGCCGGCCCGTTAGGAATTCTTCAAGCTCTAGCGGACGGGACAAAATTACTTTTTAAAGAGGACCTCCTCCCATCCAGAGGAGATATTCGTTTGTTCAGCGTGGGACCGTCTATAGCGGTCATATCAGTTCTACTAAGTTATTTAGTAATTCCCTTTGGATATCACCTTGTTTTGGCCGATCTCAGTATAGGTGTTTTTTTATGGATCTCCATTTCAAGTATTGCTCCTATTGGACTTCTTATGTCAGGATATGGATCGAATAATAAATATTCCTTTTCAGGTGGTCTACGGGCTGCTGCTCAATCTATTAGTTATGAAATACCATTAACTCTCTGTGTGTTATCAATATCTCTACGTGTGATTCGTTGGAACATGATTATTTTCCCTCCTCTCTAGAAATAAAGTAAAGAGGTTGAATATATTGAATGGATATTTTCATTTTTTATTCATCATTAGGGTTGATGAGTTAAGCTAGATAGTTATATGAGTAAAATCAAACTGCTTAGAAATTTGCAGTAAGAAGATAAAATCTCGTTCCCTATGTACAAGAATATAAACATAAGCAGTGTAAACTGTTTACCCCAAGATTAAGATTCTTTGACTCATTATCATATCTTGAAGCGGGTACAAAAGATCAACTGTATGGGGTTTCCACTACTATCTTGTATGTATTACCATACCCGGGATCAATCAAAAATCAGTGGACAGTTAGGAACACCAAGGTACACAAAAGATTAGTAATGGAGATAACGTAAGGTATCAAAAAGGGGTATTTTTGCGGAAAACTGTGGATAAAACGAATTATAATGAGGACTTAAAGTTGGTAGAAATGACCAAGCAGTACTTCCCCATGATTCCGATCTAGAGTATGCTCCTATTCACTGATTAAAGAAATGACTATCAAAAACGAATTAATCCTTTATTGTAATTGTATTGTTTTTCAGAGTACTCCCTCCTCTGAGAAAGAAGAACAGGAACAAAAGAAATGAAATGCAAAAATAGAATGAGAAAAATGAAAAATAATAAATAAAGATCTTTATTTATTATTTCTTTTCCCCACCCATATCTATACATACATATGGAATTCTTATCATGAATTTGGAATTAATGCCCAATTCTTTCTAATTCTTTCTTTATACTTTATAGTTTTTCTTTATAGTTATAGTTATTGATAGAACATATTTATTGATATAACGAGTATTTTATTGAAGGATTAAGTTATTACCGAACAAAGAGAAATTGAAATTCTAAAGGATAAGATCAATTCAGAAGCACCCTTTTTTTATTCTAGCAGACGGAATTGGAATTTCATTGGTCTAATTTTCGACTCCCGATGTATATTTATTCTATTTACTATCTAAAGATAGTGATAATACCGAACAAGTCCTTACATTTATTTGTGACCATAGAGGAGCCGTATGAAGCTGAGGTCTCATGTACGGTTTTGAAATAGCGATGCGAACAGTGATGTTATTATCGACTATGATTATCTAATAGTTCAAGTACAGTTGATATAGTTGAGGCACAGTCAAAATATGGTTTTTGGGGGTGGAATCTTTTGCGTCAGCCTATAGGGTTTATTGTTTTTCTAATTTCTTCTCTAGCAGAATGTGAGAGATTACCCTTTGATTTACCAGAAGCAGAGGAGGAATTAGTAGCAGGTTATCAAACGGAATATTCAGGTATCAAATACGCTCTATTTTACCTTGCTTCTTACCTAAATTTATTAGTTTCTTCATTATTTATAACAGTTCTTTACTTAGGCGGGTGGAATTTCTCTATTCCGTACATATCCATTCCTGAACTTTTCGGAATAAATAAAATGGCTGGAGTCTTTGGAATGACAATTGGTATATTTATTACATTAGCTAAAGCTTATTTGTTTCTGTTCATTCCTATCACAGCAAGATGGACTTTACCTAGGATGAGAATGGACCAGCTATTAAATCTTGGATGGAAATTTCTTTTACCTATTTCTTTGGGTAATCTATTATTGACAACTTCTTCCCAACTTGTTTCACTATAAATAACAGAATAGGATAACGATATTCCAGATTCATAAACGATCTCAAACAAGAGAAAGAAACATCAATTTATTCACGGAGATCCACAATATGTTCCCTATGGTGACCGGGTTCATAAATTATGGCCAACAAACAATACGAGCTGCAAGGTACATTGGTCAAAGTTTCATAATTACCCTATCCCATACAAACCGTTTACCTGTAACTATTCAATATCCTTATGAAAAATCGATCACATCAGAGCGTTTCCGTGGTCGAATCCACTTTGAATTTGATAAATGTATTGCTTGTGAAGTATGTGTTCGTGTATGTCCCATAGATCTACCCGTTGTTGATTGGAGATTTGAAAAAGATATTAAAAAGAAACAATTGCTTAATTATAGTATTGATTTTGGGGTCTGTATATTTTGTGGTAACTGTGTCGAGTATTGTCCAACAAACTGTTTATCGATGACTGAAGAATATGAACTTTCCACTTATGATCGTCACGAATTGAATTATAATCAAATTGCTTTGGGTCGGTTACCAATGTCAGTAATTGGAGATTACACAATTCAAACAGTTATGAATTCGACTCAAATCAAAATGGAAAAAGATAAACCCCTTGATTCAAGAACGATTACCGATTACTAAGATTTTCTTTTGAAATATTTGAGATAAAGGAGCCAAGTCTCTTTTATTTTGGTTGGTCGGAAACTACAAAACAAATAATAACTAATAACTATTGATTGTTGAGAATTACTCTTTGATTTAAAGCGAGAATATGTTTTCGTGATGATTTCTAAATATAAAATTCCAACTATTCTTTTCTTTTTTCTTTCAGATAAAAAAGAGTATTATTGGCCAATAACTTTATCTATATCTACGTTAATCCATATTAAGCTTTAATTCAATTAGGAACCCATCATATACAAGAAAAAAATAAGGGTAACACCCTTCTCTTTCCTGGACTATTTAGTAAGGTCATGAAATATTTCGACTTATTTATCTGTTATACATAATGGATTTACCTGGACCAATACACGATATACTTGTAGTGTTTCTGGGATCATTTCTTATATTAGGAAGTCTAGGAGTAGTATTATTTACCAATCCAATTTATTCCGCCTTTTCATTGGGATTGGTTCTTGTTTGTATATCCTTATTCTATATTCCATCAAACTCCTATTTTGTAGCTGCCGCACAGCTCCTTATTTATGTGGGAGCCATAAATGTCTTAATCATATTTGCTGTTATGTTCATGAATGGTTCAGAATATTCCAACGATTCCTATCTTTGGACTGTTGGAGATGGGGTCACTTCACTGGTTTGTACAAGTATTCTTTTTTCATTAATTACTACTATCCCAGATACGTCATGGTACGGAATTATTTGGACTACAAGATCAAACCAGATTATAGAGCAGGACCTTCTAAGTAACGTTCAACAAATTGGAATTCATTTATCAACAGATTTTTATCTTCCGTTTGAACTCATTTCTATAATTCTTTTAGTTTCTTTGATAGGCGCAATTACTATGGCTCGTCAATAATAAATACTTAGAATTAATAAAATTATTAGAAATTAAAAATCAAATGAAAAAGGTAAAGTTTTTAGTTTAATCTACTGTAAGTACTTCTTTTTTTCTGTAATTGCTCGATTCTAGTCAATCAAATCGGTTGAATTGTTGTTCATATTGAAATGAATCGGGGTTCATGAGGAGTTAGTCAATGATGTTCGAACATGTACTTTTTTTTAGTGTCTATTTATTTTCGATCGGTATCTATGGATTGATCACAAGTCGAAATATGGTTCGAGCACTTATGTGTCTTGAGCTTATACTAAATTCGGTTAATATTAATCTCGTAACATTTTCTGATATATTTGATAGTCGCCAATTAAAAGGAGACATTTTCTCAATCTTTGTTATAGCCATTGCGGCGGCGGAAGCAGCTATTGGGCTAGCTATTGTTTCATCGATCTATCGTAACAGAAAATCAACTCGTATCAATCAATCTAATTTGTTGAATAATTAGTCATAACTATCATATAAATATAGTAATGTGGAAATATATTACTATTGATATTGAAATATTGACGATCCGTTGGCCAATGTGAAGTCTCACGTGTGACTTGTATGATCATGGTTGTTGAAACGTAAATCAAAGTCTCTTGGTCTTTTCTCATGAACAGATTTAGAAAAATATTAATTCTTAAGATTTTTTTGATAAACCACCGATTCGTCTGGTGTCTACAATATCAATTATATAATTCATTTACTACTGATTTTACTTTACCAGATCAAAATTTTTTATGTTCAAAACTGGAATTTATAGACCCAATGTCACATTCAGTAAAAATTTATGATACATGTATAGGATGTACTCAATGTGTACGAGCCTGCCCCACAGATGTATTGGAAATGATACCTTGGGACGGGTGTAAAGCTAAGCAAATTGCTTCCGCGCCAAGAACCGAGGACTGTGTAGGTTGTAAGAGATGTGAATCCGCCTGTCCAACAGATTTTTTGAGTGTCCGTGTTTATTTATGGCATGAAACAACTCGCAGCATGGGTCTATCTTATTGATACGTTATAAAAAACTCCACTTGAATCATTTGATTCCTTTTTACCGACAAAAGCCCGTACTCGATAAAATATATTATTCCGAGCACGGGTTTTTGGCCAAAACGTATCTTGTCTTTATCACGAGTTATTTCCCTTGGTTAACAATACTTGTAGTTTTGCCGATATTCGCGGGTTCTTCAATTTTCTTTCTCCCTCATAGGGGGAATAAAGTCTTTAGGTGGTATACTATATGTATTTGTATGGCAGAACTCCTTCTAACAACCTATGTATTCTGTTATCATTTCCAATTGGATGATCCGTTAATTCAATTAGAGGAGGATTCTAAATGGATAAATATTTTTGATTTTCACTGGAGACTGGGAATCGATGGACTTTCCATAGGACCTATTTTACTGACCGGATTTATCACTACTTTGGCTACTTTAGCAGCTTGGCCGGTTACTAGAAATTCGCGATTGTTCTATTTCCTGATGTTAGCAATGTACAGTGGTCAAATAGGATTATTTTCTTCTAGAGACCTTTTATTTTTTTTTATCATGTGGGAGTTAGAATTAATTCCTGTTTACTTACTTTTATCCATGTGGGGAGGAAAGAAACGTTTGTACTCGGCTACAAAGTTTATTTTGTACACTGCGGGGGGTTCCATTTTTCTCTTAATAGGAGTTCTAGGTATGGGTTTATATGGTTCCAATGAACCGACATTGGATTTTGAAAGATTAGCTAATCAGTCATATCCTGTGACATTAGAAATAATATTATATTTGGGTTTTCTTATTGCTTATGCCGTCAAATCACCGATTATACCCCTACATACATGGCTACCAGATACCCATGGAGAAGCACATTACAGTACATGTATGCTTCTAGCTGGAATCTTATTAAAAATGGGAGCATATGGATTGATTCGGATCAATATGGAATTATTACCGCACGCCCATTCTATATTTTGTCCCTGGTTGGTGATAGTAGGGACAATGCAAATAATTTATGCAGCTTCAACCTCGTTCGGTCAACGCAATTTTAAAAAGAGAATAGCCTATTCTTCCGTATCTCACATGGGTTTCACAATTATAGGAATTGGTTCTATAACCGACATGGGACTCAACGGAGCCATTTTACAAATACTCTCTCATGGATTTATTGGTGCTGCACTTTTTTTCTTGGTGGGAACGAGTTGTGATAGAATACGTCTTGTTTATCTAGACGAAATGGGGGGGGTATCCATCCCAATGCCAAAAATATTTACCATGTTTAGTAGTTTCTCGATGGCTTCTCTTGCATTGCCAGGAATAAGTGGTTTTGTTGCGGAATCAGTAGTATTTTTTGGAATAATTACCAGCCCAAAATATCTTTTAATGCCCAAAATGCTAATTACCTTTGTAATGGCAATTGGAATGATATTAACTCCTATTTATTTATTATCTATGTTACGTCAGATGTTCTATGGATACAAATTATTCAATGTTCCAAATTCCAATTTTTTTGATTCTGGGCCACGAGAACTATTTGTTTCAATCTGTATCTTTTTACCCGTAATAGGAATTGGTATTTATCCGGATTTCGTTCTCTCGCTATCAGTTGACAAAGTGCAAGCTATCCTATCTAATTATTTTTATAGATAGTTTTGTTTTCATTAATGAGACAGAAAGCAAAGTCTTATAATTTTGAATTTGATTTTAAGATTTTTGAAATCATTCGCTGTACAACACAAAAAAATAAAGTGAATTAGAATTGTAATAAGATGTATCCCAAGTTTTTGAGAACCATTTGACTCAAGAAATCATTCAAATGGTTCTCAAAAACTCGCACAAAATTTCGTTATATATGGGACGATGTTCTTATGTATTCCTCATGGAATTTATTCAATTAGATATTAATGTGAATGAACCATAACTATGTAGACCTATTCCTAATAGATTGATCCCGAAATAGCATATCCAAATTATAAGAAATCCTATGGAAGCTACAAGTGCCGAATTCGTACCTTGCAAACTTTGATTTGTTCTAGTATGTGAATAAATCGCGAATATGGTCCAAGTAATAAATGCCCAAGTTTCTTTGGGGTCCCAATTCCAATAAGATCCCCATGCCTCATTAGCCCATACTGCTCCAGAAAGAATACCTATGGTTAAAAAGGTAAACCCAAAACTAATGACACGATAACTCCAATAATCCAAACGCTGAGTTAATTGATATTTGTAATAATTTCGAAATGAAAGAAAAGAAGTGTGTTTAAAAACACTTCTTTTTTCGTTCAAGTATTCGATCTTGCCAAAGAAAAATGACTGAATTTTCAAATTTTTGCTTTTACAAAAAATATCGATGTTTTTTCGAAATGTAATGACTAAAAAAGCGACTGAAAATAACGACCCGCATAAAAGAGCTGCATAGCTCAATAACATCATACTTACGTGCATCATTAACCACTGAGATTGTAGGGCAGGTACAAATATTGCCGATTGATGCATTTCACTTGAAAGACCCGATGTGGCGAAACCTTGGGTAAAAATGGCACTTGGCGCGGTTATTACACTTAAATCATTTTTATGATTCCATATCTTGGAAATCATATGAATAATGGAAAAACTCCACGAAAGGAAGATTAATGACTCGTATAAATTACTTAATGGAAAATGTCTCGAAGAAATCCAACGAGTAACTAATAATCCTGTTATAGATAAAAAAGTAGCGATCATTCCCTTTTCCGATGAATCACGTAACCCTATGATTTCGTGGACTAATAAGGTTATCAAATGAATCGTAATCACAATTGAAATGATCGAAAAAGAAAGATGAGTTAATATATGTTCTAAAGTCGCAAATATCATACATAAAAAAGGTCCCATTACAGAATTGAAATCGGGAATTAAATACATTATAGGATTCATTGTATCTCTTTTTGAGTATGCCGCCACTCGGACTCGAACCGAGATGCTCTAGCACTGCTTCCTAAGAGCAGCGTGTCTACCAATTTCACCATAGCGGCTTGCTTGAAATAATAATAGTCAATTCATGTTGAATTGTCTAGATCTAGATTCAAGGATTCAATATAGTTTAGTAAACATTAGAACGGATGAATAAGAGCTCCTTTAAACTCAATTCATTTTCAATAATTCTTGGTTAGTGTCATTGTAGGTTCAGTTTTAACAGTCAACTTTTACGCACTATATATATACTAAGTTCTCCCGGAACAATTGGAACTTGAAAGTTTTGTTTTCCATCGAGATAGAGACTAAGATAAGAATTGCCCCCTTCTTCTATTTTTTCTTTATTTATTTTGAATTCGTGAAATCAGATAAATGAAAAACAAATCGTCAAAAAGATTTATTTTCTCACTTAACAAAATGAAATAAATAGGATTTCATATGTATCACATTTAAATTACTAAATTAAAGGAATTTTTCTAACAATTTCGATACTTTCTTAGTATCATTAAGTATTAATTAACTATTAATAATACTCTTTGTTCTTTGTTGTGTACATAATTTCTAATTTATGATAATATCAAACCAATTAGGTCTTGAGTTAGGCATATACTAAAACAAAAGAGTTTTTATATCCATCACAATTTCATTTTCTTTTCCCAAAAGAAAGATTTTTTCTATTGGGAAAAGAAAATGAAAATAATAATAATAATGCTTAGAACCAGCAGACAGATAAATTCGTATTCTACATATTATAGCAGCTAGTTCTAACAAATCTTGAGGAGTTCAATACATTAGTTAATGGGAATTATTCCTATTCCTAAATTGGAAGTTCTTTGAGCCATGGAAATTCAGATTATTCCAAGATTTTCTTACTTGTTTGTCGCACAAAAAAACTTTTTGAATCTCCGGTAGAAACTGACTTTGCTAAAGAAAAAGCTTTTATGGCAGCTAAATATCCCTTTTTCTTCCAAATATTTCTACGAATACGTTTTTTTAATATAGAAGTACGTTTTTTTGGAACTGCCATTCAAAAAAAAGTTACTCATTTTTATTGTTGTATGTGAAAGACATGTATTGCTCAAAATGGATTGTTCTTTTTAGTCATTTTCTATACTTAATTCCGTCGATAATCGTTTTTTCTTAACATACAATACAAATGTATTATTTATATATGAATATATACATGCATGTCGCGTATAACACACTAAGGAAAAAATAGAGGAAAAGAAGGGAAAATTAGAAAAGGAATTTTTATGACTATTAGTTCTAATTGAATAAGCTCATAGTGCCGTGTCTATAATTTAAGTTCAAACTTTAACTACAACTAGTAGTTAATATGTTAAACAAGACATTCCATTACCTAAGAAGGGGAACTCATTAGTTTTTTAAAAATTAAGTTCTACACGAAGTAGGGAGTATTATAAGATTTCTGATACTTTCTTATTGGATTGGAATCCAATCAATCAGTTCCGCAATGAGTTAGATAATTACTACAAAAAAATTCACTAGAATAATTAGGTCTTTTTTTTTTTGTTGATTTATTAATGCATACTATAATCTATATTATACTGTTTTGGTATAATTGTTTTTACTTACTATACTATAGGTTACTTACTATACTATAGTATATGATATGGTTACATATTGCCAGAATAGAATGGTAGTATAGTTGTTGTAGAATGATTCAAAATCTCATATTACCCATTTTAATAAATATCTTTTTTTAGTTAATGTTAATAAAGTTAATAACTAAGTAATTACTCTTAGCTAGCTATTTGGTCATATCATTTGACCTACGAATTAGAACTTTTTGAATATTTTCAATATCTGAAAAAAGTGAAAATAATGAAAAATCAAAATATTTGAGGTTTTTCATATCTTTTTTTGTTGATTTTTTTATTGTTCCTTTCGAAAGCGATAAGAATTGGTGAATCGGAGACAATTATAAAAAAAAAATGAAAATTTGTTTTTTATGGAACATACATATAAATATGCATGGATAATACCTTTTCTTCCATTTCCAGTTTCTATGTTAATAGGATTTGGACTTCTGCTTATTCCGACAGCAACAAAAAATATTCGTCGTATGTGGGCTTTTCCAAGTGTTTTGATGCTAAGTATAGCTATGGTGTTTTCGGCCAATCTGTCTATTCAGCAAATAAATGGAAATTTTATCTATCAATATCTATGGTCTTGGACTGTCAATAATGATTTTTCTTTAGAGTTCGGACACTTGATCGATCCACTTACTTCTATTATGTCAATATTAATTACTACTGTTGGAATCATGGTTCTTATTTATAGTGACAATTATATGTCTCACGATCAAGGATATTTGAGATTTTTTGCTTATATGAGTTTTTTCAATACTTCTATGTTGGGATTAGTTACTAGTTCCAATTTGATACAAATTTATATTTTTGGGGAACTTGTAGGAATGTGTTCGTATTTATTAATAGGTTTTTGGTTCACACGTCCAATTGCGGCAAGTGCTTGTCAAAAAGCTTTTGTAACCAATCGTATAGGGGATTTTGGTTTATTATTAGGAATTTTAGGACTTTATTGGATAACTGGTAGTTTTGAATTTCGGGATTTGTTCGGAATAGTTAATAACTTAGTTCGTAATAATGGAGTGGATTCTTTATTTGCTACTCTGTGTGCTTCTTTTTTATTTGTCGGTGCAGTTGCTAAATCCGCACAATTCCCTCTTCACATATGGTTACCTGATGCTATGGAAGGACCTACTCCCATTTCGGCTCTTATACATGCTGCTACTATGGTAGCAGCGGGAATTTTTCTTGTAGCTCGGCTTCTTCCTCTTTTCACAGTTATACCTTACATAATGAATCTCATTTCTTTAATAGGCGTAATAACAGTACTATTTGGAGCCACTTTGGCTCTTGCTCAAAGAGACATTAAAAGAAGTTTAGCTTATTCTACAATGTCTCAATTGGGTTATATTATGTTAGCTCTGGGTATAGGTTCTTATCGAGCCGCTTTATTCCATTTGATCACCCATGCCTATTCGAAAGCTTTATTGTTTTTGGGATCCGGATCCATTATTCATTCAATGGAACCCATTGTTGGATATTCACCAGATAAAAGTCAAAATATGGTTCTTATGGGGGGTTTAACAAAATATGTTCCAATTACAAGAATTACTTTTTTATTAGGTACGCTCTCTCTTTGTGGTATTCCACCTCTTGCTTGTTTTTGGTCCAAAGACGAAATTCTTAATGATAGTTGGTTGTATTCACCAATTTTCGCAATAATAGCTTCCTTCACAGCGGGATTAACCGCATTTTATATGTTTCGGATGTATTTACTTACTTTTGATGGACGTTTGCGAATTCATTTTCAAAATTACAGTAGCACTAAAAATACTTCTTTCTATTCAATATCCTTATGGGGAAAAGAAGTACCAAAAGCAGTCAATAGAAATTTACTTTTATCAACAATGAATAATAAGGTATCTTTTTTTTCAAAAGATATATATCGAATTGATGATAATGTAAGAAATAGAGTACGATACTTTAGTACTTACTTTAGAAATAAATACACTTACACCTATCCTCACGAATCGGACAATACTATGTTATTTCTCCTGCTTGTATTGGTACTATTTACTTTATTCATTGGAGCAATCGGAATTAATTTTGACCGAGGAGTAATAGATTTTGATCAATTGTCGAAATGGTTAACTCCGTCCGCGGATTTTTTCCATCCAAATTCGAAGGATTCTTCGGATTGGTATGAGTTTTTGAAAAATGCAGTTTTTTCGGTAAGTATAGCTCTTTTTGGATTATTTGTAGCATCCATTTTATATGGATCTGTTTATTCATCTCTACAGAATTTGGGCTTAGTCAATTCATTTGTGAAGAAGAGCCCCAAGAGAATTCTCTTGGACCAAGTCAAAAATGGTATATACAATTGGTCATATAATCGTGGTTACATAGATATTTTTTATACTAAGATTTTTACTGTGGGTGTAAGAGGATTAGCTGAACTAATTCAGTTTTTTGATAGACATATAATTGATGGAATTACGAACGGGGTCGGTGTTGCTAGTTTCTTTATAGGAGAGGGGATCAAATACATGGGGGGTGGACGGATATCGTCTTATTTATTCTTATATTTATCTTATGTATTAATCTTTTTATTAATTTTTTCATTTTTCTCTTCTTTAAGTTTTCCCAATACCCAATTATCTTGATGGGTATCAAGATAAGAATCTTCGTAAACTGGGTTATCTTTGTCTTGTTCGGTGGATCCCTCTTGTTCCTGTTTAGTCTTCTTCGTTTCGTAAGTTGTTTCTACATCGCTTTCTTCCTTTCTTTCTCCCCTTTCTTCCGTTTCTGAGGTTTCTTTCAGTTTCTTAGTGACAATAGGCGACGGCATTCTGCCTAAATAGTAGACACAGGTGATAAATAAGAGAATACTAAAGATTCGAGCCATAGAATTTCTCAATTCTGACACAAGGTACTTATTAGATCGAATCGAATGATTTTGCCGTATCCAGAATAATACCAATCCAACCCATTTCATGAATAAAATGTGACCAATTAACCAACCAACAAAACTACTTGTTACAAATAACATCTTGTTGTTGCATCGAAACATATAAATGTTGACTAATCTGGCTAACGTTGAACTTGGTAAAATGAAATGGTTGAATAATTGAAAAATTAGATTATTCAGGAATACACATTGAATGCTGAGATTACGCATTGAATTTCTGGTAGTAGATCCATAATAAAAAAAGTTTTTGTGATTGTTCCAGAAGAAATGAAACAAAAGATACGGTAGAACTAGGACAGTTATTGTATGAGGTCTACCCAATGCTAGATGCAGAGGCGCATAATAGATCGATATGAACATCATGAGCTGCCCCGTAATAAAACCAGTTGTTGCTGATACCTCCTTCTCG